TAACATTAAGAACCTTTCATACTGGCGGAGTATTCACAGGGGGTACTGCAGAACATATACGAGCTCCTTCTAATGGAAAAATAAAATTCAATGAGAATTGGGTTCATCCCACACGTACGCGTCATGGACATCCTGCCTTTTTATGTTATATAGACTTGTATGTAACTATTGAGAGTGAGGATATTCTACATAAGGTTACTATTCCACAAAAAAGTTTTCTTTTAGTTCAAAATGATCAATATGTAGAATCAGAACAAGTGATTGCTGAGATTCGTGCGGGAACATACACTTTCAATTTTAAAGAAAGGGTTAGAAAACATATTTATTCTGACTCAGAGGGAGAAATGCATTGGAGTACCGATGTGTACCATGCACCCGAATTTACATATAGTAATGTACATCTTTTACCAAAAACAAGTCATTTATGGGTATTATCAGGGGGTTGGTGTAGATCCCGTGTAATTCCTTCACTCTATAAGGATCAAGATCAAATTAACGTTCATTCTCTTTCTGTCGAAGAAAGATCTAGTTCTATCCTTTCAGTAAATAATGATCAAGTAAGACACAAATTTTTTAGTTCAAATCTTTTTGGTAAAAAAGAAAGCGGAATTCCTAATTATTCAGAACTTAATCGAATCATATGTACGGGTTATTGTAATCTTATATATCCTTGCATTTTCCAAGGGAATTGTGATTTATTGGCAAAGAAGCGAAGAAATAGATTCATCATTCAATTTGAATCACTTCAAGAACGAGAAAAAGAATTACTGCCCCGTTCTAGCATTTCGATTGAAATACCCATAAATGGTCTTTTTCATAGAAATTTTATTTTTGCTTATTTCGATGATCCTCAATATAGAAGAAATAGTTTAGGAATTACTAAATATGGGACTATAGGGGTGCATTCAATCCTCAAAAAAGAAGATTTGATTGGAGTCAAAGAATTTAAGCCAAAATACCAAATAAAAGTAGATCCATTTTTTTTCATTCCCGAGGAAGTGCATATTTTACCTGAATCTTGTTCCATAATGGTACGGAACAATAGTCTCATTGGAGTAGATACACCAATCACTTTAAGTACAAGAAGCCGAGTAGGCGGATTGGTACGCGTGGAGAAAAAAAAAAAAAAGATTGAACTTAAAATATTTTCTGGAAATATACATTTTCCTGGAGAGATGGATAAGATATCCCGACAAAGTGGTATCTTGATATCACCGGAAAGGGTAAAAAAAAATTCTAAGAAATTCAAAAAATTGAAAAATTGGATTTATGTACAATGCATCACACCTACCAAAAAAAAGTATTTTGTTTTGGTTCGACCTGTAATCATATATGAAATAGCAAATGGTATAAATTTAGTAACACTTTTCCCACAGGATTCGTTGCAAGAAAGGGATAATCTGAAACTTAAAGTTGTCAATTATATCCTTTATGGAAATGGTAAACCAATTCGGGGAATTTCTGGGACAAGTATTCAATTAGTTCGGACTTGTTTAGTGTTGAATTGGGACCAAGACAAAAAAAGTTCTTCTATCAAAGAAGCCCTCGCTTCCTTTGTTGAAGTAAGGACAAATGGTCTGAGTTTAGTTCGAAATTTCCTAAGAATAGACTTAGTGAAATCCCATATTTCGTATATCAGAAAAAGGGAAGACCCCTCAGGTTCAGGATTGATCTTCAATAATGAGTCTGATTACACCAATAGCAATCCATTGTATTCTCTTTATTCCAAGGCAAGGGTTCAACAATCCCTTAGTCAAAATCAAGGAACTATTCATACGTTGTTAAATATAAATCGGAATAAAGAACGGCAATCTTTGATAATTTTGTCAGCATCTAATTGTTTTCAAATGGATCCATTCAATGATGGAAAATATTATAATGTGATAAAAGAATCAATTAAAAAAGATTCTCTAATTTCAATTAGGAATTCATTAGGACCTTTAGGAGTAGTCCCTCAAATTTTAAATTTTTATTCCTTTTCTCAGTTAATAACTCATAATCAGACCTCGATAACTAACTATTTGGAACTTTACAATTTAAAACAGACTTTTGAAGTATTTAACTATTATTTAATGGATGAAAAAGGGAGGCTTTTAAATCCTGATCCGTGTAGTAACATGGTTTTGAATACATTCAATTTGACTTGGTTTTTTCTCCATCAGAATTATTATCATAATTATTGTGATGAAACACTCACAAGAATTAGCCTTGGACAGTTTATTTGTGAAAATGTATGTATAGCCAAAAACGGACCACACCTAAAATCGGGTCAAATTTTAATTGTTCAGGTTGATTCTGTAGTAATAAGATTAGCTAAGCCTTATTTGGCCACTTCAGGAGCAACTGTTCATCTCCATTATGGAGAAATCATTTATGAAGGAGATACGTTAGTTACCTTTATATATGAAAAATCAAGATCTGGTGATATAACGCAGGGTCTTCCAAAAGTGGAACAAGTGTTAGAAGTGCGTTCGATTGATTCCATATCGATGAGCCTAGAAAAGAGAGTTGAGGGTTGGAACGAGCGTATAACAAGAATTCTTGGAATTCCTTGGGGATTTTTAATTGGTGCTGAACTCACTATAGTGCAAAGCCGTATTTCTTTAGTTAATAAGATACAAAAGGTTTATCGATCCCAGGGGGTGGAGATCCATAATAGACATATAGAAATTATTGTACGTCAAATAACATCAAAAGTATTGGTTTCAGAAGACGGAATGTCTAATGTTTTTTTACCTGGAGAGCTAATTGGAGTCTTGCGAGCGGAACGAACGGGGCGTGCTTTGGAAGAACCGATCTATTACCGAGCTATATTATTGGGAATAACGAAAGCATCTCTAAATACGCAAAGTTTCATATCCGAAGCAAGTTTTCAAGAAACTGCTCGAGTTTTGGCAAAAGCCGCTCTCCGAGGTCGTATAGATTGGCTGAAAGGTCTGAAAGAAAATGTTGTCCTAGGAGGGATGATACCCGTTGGTACCGGATTCAAAGGATTAGCGCATCGCTCAAGACAACATAATAACATTCCTTTGGAAATTCAAAAGAAGAATTTATTCGAGGGGGAAATGAGAGATATTTTGTTCCACTACAGAGAATTATTCGATTTTTGCATTTCAAAGAATTTAAATGGTAGATCAGAACAATCATTTCTAGGATTTTTCAATTTCTAAGAGCAGATTCATCCTGTTACCTATCGGCAGTCATTTGATTTGGTAATAATAATAAAGATAATAACGAATCGAAATAAATGAATAATGGCTTGGATCGTGTATCAACGGCCAATCCCCGGTAGAGGTAGAAGATAAGGTTTCATTGGAACAATTTTTTATTTCTATTTCAGGGTACCTCATCTCTTTTTTTTTTTTCTTAAAAAAAAAAAAGAGAGGAAGTGTGGGGAGAAATGACAAGAAGATATTGGAACATCCATTTGGAAGAGATGATGGAAGCAGGCGTTCATTTTGGTCATGGTACTAGGAAATGGAATCCTAGAATGGCACCTTATATCTCATCAAAGCGTAGAGGTATTCATATTATAAATCTTACTCGAACTGCTCGTTTTTTATCAGAAGCTTGTGATTTAGTTTTTGATGCAGCAAGTAGGGGAAAACAATTCTTAATTGTTGGTACCAAAAATAAAGCAGCTGATTCAGTAGTACGGGCTGCAATAAGGGCCCGGTGCCACTATGTTAATAAAAAGTGGCTCGGTGGTATGTTGACGAATTGGTCCACTACAGAAACTAGACTTCATAAGTTCAGGGACTTGAGAACGGAACAAAAGACGGAGGGACTCAACCGTCTTCCGAAAAGAGATGCCGCTATGTTGAAAAGACAATTATCTCACTTACAAACATATCTGGGCGGGATTAAATATATGACAGGGTTGCCCGATATTGTAATAATCGTTGATCAGCAAGAAGAATACAGGGCTCTTGAAGAATGTATCACTTTAGGAATTCCAACGATTTGTTTAATTGATACAAATTGTGACCCGGATCTCGCAGATATTTTGATTCCAGCTAATGATGACGCTATAGCTTCAATTCGATTAATTCTTAACAAATTAGTATTTGCAATTTGTGAAGGCCATTCAAGCTCTATACGAAATCCTTGATTAATAATAAGATAAATCTATTTTTGTAGGACTTCCTAGATTTATTCAATTGGTTACTATTCCTGAATCGCACAAAAGAGATAAAAATAATTAAGGATATTGTAATAAGTTGGTATCAAAAAAATATACAACTCAAGGCAAGTCTAAAATAAAAAAAAAAAAGACGGTCGAATCAAAATAATTTTTTTTTTAGTTCTATTTCTTTCAGGGGGCAATATGAATGTTCTTTTATGTTCTATCAACACACTAAAGGGGTTATACGATATATCTGGTGTCGAGGTCGGCCAACATTTCTATTGGCAAATAGGAGGTTTTCAAGTCCATGCCCAAGTACTTATTACTTCTTGGGTTGTAATTGCTATCTTATTAGGTTCATCTATTATAGCTGTTCGGAATCCACAAACCATTCCTACTGACGGTCAGAATTTATTCGAATATGTCCTTGAATTCATTCGAGACGTGAGTAAAACCCAGATTGGAGAAGAATACGGTCAATGGGTTTCCTTTATTGGAACTATGTTTCTGTTTATTTTTGTTTCGAATTGGTCAGGGGCTCTTTTACCGTGGAAAATCATACAGTTACCTCATGGAGAGTTAGCCGCACCCACAAATGATATAAATACTACTGTTGCTTTAGCTTTACTCACATCAGTAGCATATTTTTATGCGGGTCTTACAAAAAAGGGATTAGGTTATTTTGGTAAATACATTCAACCAACTCCAATTCTTTTACCCATTAATATCTTAGAAGATTTCACAAAACCTTTATCACTTAGCTTTCGACTTTTCGGAAATATATTAGCTGATGAATTAGTAGTTGTTGTTCTTGTTTCTTTAGTACCTTTAGTAGTTCCTATACCTGTTATGTTCCTTGGATTATTTACAAGTGGTATTCAAGCTCTTATTTTTGCAACTTTAGCTGCAGCTTATATAGGCGAATCCATGGAGGGTCATCATTGATTAGTTTTAGAAATAGTTTAGCTTAAGGCAATATATACATGGCTCAAGATAATCTATTTAGGGAATAAAAATAGAAAAATAATATATAAATAAGGAAAATATATAAGATCTAGAGAGTAATAGGAAAAAAAAAAAGATTACGATATTAGTAGGAAAGGATTTACAAAAAAAAGAGATGAAAAAAAATGTATTTGTTAGGGGAGTGTGGAGTCGAATTAGACGTATTGAATCGAATTACTATAAGACAACACTTGTGTATGTTTCGAAGAATGGTTCTCGAATCCGATTGACTCTAAAATACTAATAATAGGTTTACATTAGGTAAGAAACACAAGTATATGTGATATTAGGTATTAACTAGTTATATATGAACTAAAGATATGCTCTACTACTGGTAATTTAGATATGGATTCTAGTTGAAGTCCTTCCGTTTCGTCTGTAGTTGTGAATTGACTATTGAATGAATACCAAGATTCAATCAAGAAAAGGAAGAATGACAGGAGTATAGTATGGATTCACAAAAACTACGTGGATGGGTAGGAACTCAAAAAAAATATATTCAAATAGTTCTGATGATTCAATCATATTATTATTTCAATTCGGAGTTTTTAGTTACTTCGACTGTATAAATCTTAGCAATGGAATAATAAGTTATAATTCATTGGTTGATTGTATCATTAACCATTTCTTTATTTTGGTGTGAGGAGCTTATCATGAATCCACTTATTTCTGCCGCTTCCGTTATTGCTGCTGGGTTGGCCGTAGGGCTTGCTTCTATTGGGCCTGGGATTGGTCAAGGTACTGCTGCAGGCCAAGCTGTAGAAGGGATTGCGAGACAACCTGAGGCGGAGGGAAAAATACGAGGGACTTTATTGCTTAGTCTGGCTTTTATGGAAGCTTTAACCATTTATGGATTGGTTGTAGCATTAGCACTTTTATTTGCAAATCCTTTTGTTTAATTTGAATCCTAAAAAAAAAACAAACACTATGTATTCTTTTTTATTTCTTTGAACTTTCTGTTCGTGCTTTTTCTAATTTTATGAACCTTTCACTCTTACAATTATTTATTCGTTGGTACAATACCCTATGTATGGGGAGAGACTTATTTGTGGATGAGGAATTAGCATAGTGACTCTTTCCTCTTCTTAATTCAAGGTTCAATGGAACTCGTTTTAGAAATTGTTCCAACAAAGGAAAAGCAATTGACATCAACCTTGGTACCTAATTCGAATCTAATAAGTATAGTTCTTATTGTTTTTTGGAAATTGTCAATTGAAAAAATTAGAAAGAGTAAGTAAAAAAGAAACATATAAATAAATAAAAAATAGATAATTAATTTTATCTAGAAAAGGAGATAATATGAAAAATATAACCGATTCTTTCATTTCCTTGGATTACTGGCCATCCGCGGGGAGTTTTGGATTTAATACCGATATTTTAGCAACAAATCCAATAAATCTAAGTGTAGTGCTTGGTGTATTGATTTTTTTTGGAAAGGGAGTGTGTGCGAGTTGTTTATTTCAAGAATAGGTTGGATATAACCAACTGTACTTTTCTCGTTAAAACTACGAAAAAAAAAGTGCATCATCTCGCGAATTACTTATGACTAAATTTTAAAATCATATTGAAGAACCATAGCATTTCGTCATTCATTGGTAAATCCACTTTGATCCTCTACGAACCAATAATGGGGGACCATTAACATGGTTAAAGCTAAACCGTTTGTTTCAAGTCCGGGCACAGGATGGTACGCTTTCTACTATTATGTTAATATTTTACTACAGAATTTATTTTTTCGATATATAACACTCATGTCGATAAAATGATTTGAACCTTTCATTTTTTTTTTTTTTTTATAATTTTTTTGTAAAAAATGCCAAAAATGAGGATTCCCCCCTTTTTTTATCCAATGTTGAATCGATGACCTGTGTATAAAGTAATAAAAATTCTTTGGATTTGAAGAAAACAAAAAAGAAACAACTTTGCTGACAATTTATTGTTTGATCAGAAGAGTCCTCTGAATATTCCGGTCTTGGATTAGTGATCCATTGTGATATTTTTTTTTTTTGAATATGAATAGAGAAAGAGGATAGGCTCATTCCATTCAAAAAAAGAGATGAGAATTTATCATAAATAATTGAAGAAATGGAGCGTGAGAGCCAAATGAAGCGAAAGATTCATGTTTGGTTCGGGAAGAGATTGTGGAAGTTTTGAAATGAATGGAAAGATAATCTACTTTCATTAAGTGATTTATTAGATAATCGAAAAGATAGGATCTTGAAGACTATTCGAAATTCAGAAGAACTCCGCGAGGGGGCCATTGAACAGCTGGAAAAAGCCCGGTACCGCTTACGCAAAGTCGAAATGGAAGCGGATCGGTTTCGAGTGAATGGATACTCTGAGATAGAAAGAGAAAAATTGAATTTGAT